AAAAAGTGATACTTAGTATTATTAGAATGAAGTCCCAGGCCTTATGCTTATGTCATGTCAATTGCGAAATATCTCGTTTGTTGTAACACTTCCTAAAAAACTATTCCATTGGACTAACAATGGGAAGGAAGAAGGCGAGTCGTTCTGCTAATTCCCCATTCTCCAATCAGTCCTTCCCATGGGTTAGTGTCCCACCAAATAATTGGAGGAGTGAAATCCTAATCGAATTCAAAAAAAGCAGTAAGTCCAAGGAAATAAACTAAAAAAAAATACGTATTTTTTTTTTCGGATTAAACAAAGGGATTCGCAAATAAAAGTGCTAACGCTACAACCAGTCCATAAATTGTTAAAGCTTCCATAAAAGCCAGACTAAGCAATAAAGTACCTCGTATTTTTCCCTCCGCCTCGGGCTGTCTCGCGATCCCTTCTACAGCTTGGCCCGCAGCAGTACCTTGACCAACCCCAGGTCCAATAGAAGCAAGCCCGACGGCCAACCCAGCAGCAATAACGGAAGCGGCAGAAATCAGTGGATTCATGATAAGTTCCTCACACCAAAATAAGTAAATAGTTAATGATACAATCAACCAATAAATTATGACTTAATTATTCCATCGCTAAGATCTATACAGTCGAAGGAAATAAGAACTCGGAATTGAAGTAATAATATTATTATTGAATCATCAGAACGGCTTCGATATTTCTTTTTTAGTTTTTATTCACAGAATTTTTTTGAATCCATACCATTCTTTTTGAATTTTTCGTTTTTTCTTATTTTCTTGATTGAATCTCTTTATTCAATAGTCACTTTATTTTATTCATTTAATATTCAATTCACAACTACAAAGGAAATGGAGGGGATTCCATTGGAATTCCTATCTAAATTCACAGTAATAGAGCCGCTTAGATATTACATATATAACTAATTAATATCTAATATTACATATACATGTGTTTCTTGGATAACGTAAATCAACCATTCATATCTTACATTTAATCGGATTATAGAATCATTCTTCGAAACATTCACAAGAGTTGTCTTATACTAATTAGAGTACATACATCTAGTTCGGCCCCCCCTAACCAATCCATTTTTTTTTTTATAAATTTGAATTTAGTTTTTTGTAAATCTTTATTTTTTCTTTTTTTACTCGCCGACGCAGGTACAATCAATCTACATGGACAAATTCGTTAGATCGAATCGTTGCATCGAAATAGAAGTATTTGATTGATCTAAGTTCAGGTAATTTATTATTTATTAAAATTATCTTTTGGTCAACCGTTTAATTGGATGAAATCAACTTGAATGGGAATTTTTCTATATAACAATAGCATCTTTTTTAAAATAGCACACCATAATACTATAAGTATTACAATCCTAATTATTATTCAGATTATGATTACTAATATCTAATAATATTGAATATTGGAATTAAATGAACAAAACAATATAAAGATAGTATTCATTGGGGGGGGATAAATAGACCGAACTGGAATTTTAGGAAAAAGATCTTTTCGATCTCTTTCCTTTTTTTTACTTCCCCTTTTGTTTGTTGCAATTCCCTAATACCGCTAATATCTTATTTTTGACTATTACTTCTATACTTTATATAGTTTATATTTATATAATTTATCTATTTATTTTTATATATTATGCTCTTTAAGCAGATTATCTTGATACGCATATATATTGCGTAAGGCTTAAACTAAAAAAAGACTATTTCGAAAACTAGTCAATGATGACCCTCCATGGATTCGCCTATATAAGCCGCAGCTAAAGTTGCAAAAATAAGAGCTTGAATACCGCTTGTAAATAATCCAAGTAACATGACGGGTATAGGAACCACTGAAGGTACTAAAGAAACAAGAACAAGAACTACTAATTCATCAGCTAATATATTTCCGAAAAGTCGAAAACTAAGCGATAGGGGTTTTGTGAAATCTTCTAAAATATTAATGGGTAAAAGGATTGGAGTTGGTTGAATGTATTTACCAAAATAACCTAATCCTTTTTTACTAAGACCCGCATAGAAATATGCTACTGACGTGAGTAAAGCTAAAGCAACAGTAGTATTTATATCATTTGTAGGCGCGGCTAATTCCCCATGAGGTAACTGTATGATTTTCCAAGGTAAAAGAGCACCCGACCAATTCGAAACAAAAATAAATAGAAACAAAGTTCCAATAAAGGGAACCCATGGACCGTATTCTTCGCCAATCTGAGTTTTGCTCACATCTCGAATGAATTCAAGAACATATTCGAAGAAATTCTGACTGTCAGTAGGAATGGTTTGTGGATTACGAACAGCTATAATGGCTGAACCTAATAAGATAGCAATTACAACCCAAGAAGTAATAATTACTTGGGCATGGACTTGAAAACCTCCTATTTTCCAATAGAAATGTTGGCCGACTTCCACACCGGATATATCGTATAAGCCTTTTAGTGTGTTGATATAACATAATAGAACATTCATATTGCCCTCTGAAAAAAATAGAACTTTAAAAAGAATTATTTTGATTCAACCTTCTCTTTTTTCGACTTGCCTAGTTGACTTATATATATTTGTATACCAATTAATTACATAATATCCCTAGTTACTTGTATCTCTTTTAGGAATCATAACCGATTTCATAAATCTATGGAGTTCCCAAAAGAATTTTTTTATTATTCATTATTAATATGAATCAAGGATTTCGTATATAACTAGAACGACCCTCACAAATTGCAAATACTAATTTGTTAAGAATTAATCGGATTGAAGCTATCGCGTCATCATTTGCTGGGATCGAAATATCAGCGAGATCTGGGTCACAATTTGTATCGATTAAACAAATCGTTGGAATTCCCAAAATCATACATTCTCGAAGAGCCATATATTCTTCTTGCTGATCAACGATTATTACAATATCGGGTAATCCAGTCATATATTTGATCCCGCCCAGATATGTTTGCAAGTGAGATAATTGTCTCTTCAACATAGCTGAATCTCTTTTCGGAAGACGATTGAGTCTCCCCATCTTTTGTTCCGTTCTCAAGTCCCTGAACTTATGAAGTATCGTTTCCGTAGTATACCAATTCGTTAACATACCGCCTAGCCATTTTTTATTAACATAATGACAACGGGCCCTTATTGCAGCCCGTGCTACTGAATCGGCTGCTTTATTTTTGGTACCAACAATTAAGAATTGCTTTCCCCTACTTGCTGTATCAAAAACTAAATCACAAGCTTCTGATAAAAAACGGGCAGTTCTAATAAGATTTATAATATGAATACCTTTACGCTTTGAAGAGATATAAGGTTCCATTCTAGGATTCCATTTACTAGTACCATGACCAAAATGAACTCCTGCTTCCATCATTTCTTCCAAATGGATGTTCCAATATCTTCTTGTCATTTATTTATCCACACCTCCTTTCTTTTTATTAAAAAAAAGAGAGACGAGGTGCCCTGAAATAGAAATAAATAATTGTTCCGATGGAACCTTCGTTTCTACCTCTAACGGATATTGGCCATTGATACACGATTCAAACCATTAATATTAATTTCTTTCTATTCTATTTGTTATTTTATTATCTTTATTACTATATACCAAATAAAAATAAAAAAAAAAAATGACCGCAAATACAAATAGCTAAAAAGAAAGGGGGTGAATCCGCTCTTAGGAATCATTCAACCCTCGAAATGATTGTCTCAGTGTATCGTGTAAATTCCTTGAAATGAAAAAATCAAATAATTCTCTGTGGTGGAACAAAATATCTCGCATTTCTGCCTCGAATAGTTTATTGTTTTTGGTTTCCAAAGGAATGTTGGTATGTTGCCTTGAACGTTGCACTAATCCGTTGAATCCCGTACCAACGGGTATCATCCCCCCTAGAACAACGTTCTCTTTCAGACCTTTCAACCAATCGATACGACCCCGGAGAGCGGCTTTTGCTAAAACTCGAGCAGTTTCTTGAAAACTTGCTTCGGATATAAAACTTTGAGTATTTAGAGATGCTTTCGTTATTCCCAATAAGATAGCTCGGTAACAGATCGCTTCTTCCAAAGCGCGCCCTGTTCGTTCCGCCCGCAACAATTCAATCAGTTCTCCGGGTGAAAAAACATTAGACATTCCCTCTTCTGAAACCAACACTTTTGATGTTATTTGACGCACAATAATTTCTATATGTCGATTATGAATCTGCACCCCCTGAGATCTATAAACTTTTTGGATCTTATTAACCAAAGAGATACGCCCTTGCACTATAGTTAGCTCAGCACCAATCAAGAATCTCCAAGGAATTCCAATAATTTTTGTTATACTCTTGTTCCAACCCTCAATTCTTTTTTCTAGGTTCATCGATATTGAATCAATCGAACGCACTTCTAACACTTGTTCCACTTTTGGAAGACCTTGCGTTATATCCCTAGATCTCGATTTTTCATATATAAATGTAACTAATGTATCTCCTTCGTAAAGGATTTCTCCATAATGGCCATGAACGGTTGCTCCCGGAGTGGCCAAATAAGCTTTAGCTGATCTTATTACTACAGAGTCAATTTGAACAATTAGAACTTGACCCGATTTTAAGTGCGGTCCGTTTTTGGCTATACATAAATTTTCACAAATAAACTGCCCAAGGCTAATTATTCTAGACGCTTCTTCACAATAATTATGATGGAGAAAATTCCAATTCAAATTGAATGGATTCAAAACGATGTTACCGCGCGGATCGGGATTATTATAAATAGAAACCCTACCATTTTCATCCATTAAATAATATTTAAGCACTTGAAAAGTCTGTTTGAAATTGTCAAGTTGTAAATATTTAGTTACCGAGATCTGATTATAAGTTATTAAATGGTAAAATGAATAAAAATGCGCAATTTGAGGGGTTCTTCCTAATCCTAAAGGTCCCAAGGAATTCCTAATTGGAATTAGACTATCTCTTTTCATTGATTCTTTTTTTATTACATCATTGTAATATTTTACATCGTTGAATGGACCCATTTGAAAAC